GTTTTATCTTTTCTCCCACCTTCAGAAGAACATAGGTATCTACCCCTATCGTTAGAATTTTCTGAAAGGTAACTATCTCGGTTTCATATAGAAAGTCATATAGAATCTTTGAAAAGGACTTTCCTCCAGAAGAAAGAAAGGACTTACTATCTTTGGGATCTGATGCTACACCGCTGCTCAATACCTTAGTAGATCGACTCTATTACATAAGTTGATTCCTAACTTTTATCTCATATCATGACATAAGTAAGCAGTTCTTATTGTATCGGCCCCCAAACCTCGCTAATTGATCTTTACGGTGCTTCCTCCATCAATTAGATCCTTTATCCATAGAATCTAGTATATAGGCCATACCTATTTCTTCATATTTCGGCTCGTATGAAGTCTCTTTCTTTGCTACAGCTGATAAAAATCGTTGCTTTGAACGATGCATATGTAGAAAGCCTATTTTGTTTCTAGTATTTACTAGAAGATTTGATCTTTCTTTCCTTCTTTCTATAGTGGAGATAGTCGCACGTAATGACAGATCACAGCCATATTATTAAAAGCTTGTGGTAAGAATGGGTTTCGTTCGAGTGCCCGGAAATAATATTCCAAAGCCTTCGTATGTTCTCCGTTGCTTGTGTGGATAAGGCCTATGTTATAGAGTATATAACTTCGATCATAGGGATCAATTTCTGGTCGCGTAGCTTCATAATAATTTTGTAAAGCTTCCGCATAATTTCCTTCGGATTGAGCCGACATCCGTTACGGTCGTTCATTCTATTCAAAGAATCTCCGTTCCAGAACCGTACGTGAGATTTTCATCTCATACGGCTCCTCCCTTCTGTGCATAGTAATAAGGGAAATAATCCATGGAATCAAAAAAGATTGAAATATTTTTATTATGAACTGACAGGGGCTGGTGTTTTTACAAGAAATCTCTAGCCATCCTTCCTGCAAGAGGTCTGTCTTTTCTTAACACCAAGCGTGTTGGTGCTAGATAGAAATGGTAACTCCAACAATTTCTTTGTCCTCAACGCCCCCTATTTCCAGGAATTAGTCACTTCAACGATCTTCGATGGTTATACGGGTATCCAAAGTACGAACGAGATGGATGTTTGTTGTCCCAACCATTCTTGTTAGTCCCGATCCCGATAAGGAAAAGGAGTAATTTATAACAAAGTTTTCGTGTTGTTGATTCCTAGGTGTAGTGCTTCTTCCCCTATGCGGCCTATTGGTACTAGTGAAGTAGTATTGACCTGCAATACAGAACCTATAGGTTAACCTTTCGCTCAATACTAGAATCGACAATTGAAGCATCTGAGGCTGCATCAATCGGGGATACACGACAGAAGGAATTGTTCTATCTCCAAACTAACTTCACCTTCATCAAGCGTAGGTTTATTTCAAGAATCTTTTTTCTTTGTATCCCGAATCATGTCTCTTTCTCATAAGACTGAGGGCGGTAAATAAATAAAAAAAAAAAAGAATCAAATCGCACCATCTCTGTAATAGGTAAATGCCTCCTTTTCTCCTGAAGTTGTCGGAATTATTCGTAATAAGATATTGGCTACAATTGAAGAGGTCTTATCAATAAAATTTCCATTTATCCGAGATCTAGGCATAGTTAACAGTCCATTCGATAATTCTTCTCATTCCCCCTCGAGGGAAAATGATCCCACAAACAAAGGAATTGTACAGTACGAAATCACATAAAAACAAACAGACTCATTCTAAAAAAAAAGGATGTGGACCTTCCACTCAAATTGTCCCTTTTGGACAGGGATAGATAGGAAATATTTGAATCCGATTGGATTTCATTCAAATTGAGTAGTATACCAATTATTACTATTTTATCGAAGTTGAGGAATCAAGGAATTTTTCCTACGGATTCTGAGAACTCGAGAAGTTTTTTTGTATCCCTCGAGCCTACGGAAGATCTTTCTTTGACGAAAAGTTTTCTATTTAGAATTTAATTGATCGGTCGTACCTGTATTGCAATAATATGAATGACTCGCTATTCACTCGGTTTCTGGGTCATAATCATAAGATTATGTAGGAGAGATGGCCGAGTGGTTCAAGGCGTAGCATTGGAACTGCTATGTAGACTTTTGTTTACCGAGGGTTCGAATCCCTCTCTTTCCGTACCTTCACCTAATTCACCAACGTTACCAACCGCAATGTATCAAATAACAATTGATACCATTATTCCAACAGTAAGACCTTTATTTGATAGAGATTCTTCCTAATTACTGTGGTATGGAAAATGCCGGAAAGAGTGGAAAAGAATGAAAATCTCACTGCTGATCCATTTGTGATACGTGAGTGGGAGAAAAATCCGGATCAAACCCCTTATTTACTTGACTTTGGCGAAAAAGGGGGGGCAAAATTGCCCGAAGCTTTGTTATTTTAGTTAGGTTCAAGTCTGACGAGAATAATATTCTACGACTAGCAACTCATTGATTTTCAAACCGATCCATTTACTATCTATTATTTGATTTACTAATCCTTTATATTGGGATGAGTGAAAAGTCAAATGTTTTGCCAATTCCTCGTGGGGGGATGAATCAATATAATTTTGAATCAAAGCTCTGGATCTTTGTTCATCTCTCGTAGTAATAATATCTCGGGGTTTGCAGCGATAACTTGGGATATTTACTATACGACCATTAACTAAAATATGTCTATGGTTAACTAATTGCCTGGCTCCGGGAATGGTCGAAGCCATACCCAATCGAAAAAGGATGTTATCCAAACGCATCTCAAGTAGTTGTAGTAAAACCTGCCCTGTTGACCCTTTGGCTTTTCCAGCTATACGAACATATCTAAGCAATTGTCGCTCTGTCAGACCATAATGAAAACGCAATTTTTGTTTTTCTTCTAGACGAATACGATATTGAGATCTTTTCCCGGAACGCGATTGGTTTCTAAGATCACTTCCCGGTCTAGGTCTTTTACTAGTTAGTCCCGGTAAAGCTCCCAGACGACGTATTTTTTTGAAACGAGGCCCTCGGTAACGAGACATAAAGACTCCCCCCCTTATTTTTTTATTTATTTTATTGAAATTTCATTTTACAGAATAAACCTAAGTCAGACTGAACTAAACGATAAACGAAGATAAATCTACTGAAGTACTACAAAGAAGAATGATGAATTGTATCAATATCCGGATTATTTTGTATATATAGGAAGTTAAGGATCCTTTTCTTGATTTGTTCTGTAGAGATTTCACTGCTCCAATCAGTTTTTTATTCATAGTTGTAAGTTCCCACGACATAATAGATCGGTGACCCGACATTTGTAAAAGAAAAAAGGGAGGAGTCTTTTCAATATTCCTTGATCTCAAGGAGACATTATCAATCATGGAAAAAATCGGACAAATAGAGAAAAGCCGGCTATCGGAATCGAACCGATGACCATCGCATTACAAATGCGATGCTCTAACCTCTGAGCTAAGCGGGCTCACATAACAGAAATAGTGCATAGGAATTCGGTAAACTACCGGAATCTTAACTATATAATAATTAATATTAATAGAATGAAGAATCGAATTCTATTCCATTAAAAATGATTAATTAATATCATAAGAATATTCTTCTATATTAGAATATAACTATAACTATATAGAATTTTTATTGAAAATTCGAGTGATTTATATTATCATTCTATTAATTCTTATTATATTTTCTATTATTATTAGATTAGAAATTTTATTATTAGAAATTTCTATTTCTTTGATTTCGAATTTTTTTTCTTTAAATGCAAAATATTACATTTGAAATAATTATATATAACTATATCCATATTAGTTATAGCAGATTCTATTAATTCTAAATTCTATTAGATTAGAGCGGATCGGTCCTAAGGAAAGGATAAGATAAGAATGCAATTCAGATCATAATGAGACATTCCTCTGGTTTCATTCGGAAAGGGAGGAGATAGGACGAAAAAAAAAGAAGAATGAATATCGACCGTTCCAGTATTCCCAATCGCGCGGGAAAAATGAGAGGGAGAGAGACATGTATATGTGGGATATATCCATCCATATTGAATTGCAGATACATCAATGATAGAATCATTTCCGATTGGACCAAATACTGGCCCACCGATAGAGATGAAAGAAGATGGGTAAGAAATAGGAGCAGACACTTTTTCGATATAGGAATCGGTATCTAATGAATTCAAGGGTTCCAACATAAGAGGGGGGATCACAATGAGATCTCGGCCTCATAAGGGGGATATGGCGAAATTGGTAGACGCTACGGACTTGATTGGATTGAGCCTTGGTATGGAAACCTACTAAGTGGTAACTTCCAAATTCAGAGAAACCCTGGAATTAAAAATGGGCAATCCTGAGCCAAATCCTGTGTTCAAAAAACAAGGGTTCAGAAAGCGAGAATCAAAAAAGGATAGGTGCAGAGACTCAATGGAAGCTGTTCTAACAAATGGAGTTGACTGCATTGGTAGAGGAATCGAATCCTTCTATCGAAACTACAGAAAAGATGACCCTGTATACGTACGTATACATACTGAAATATCAAATAATTAATCACGATTCGAATCCTTATTTTTTTATATGAAAAATTTAAGAATTATTGTGAATCGATTCCAAGTTGAAGGAAGAATCGAATATTCAGTGATCAAATCATTCACTCCCGAGTCTGATAGATCTTTTGAAGAACTGATTAATCGGACGAGAATAAAGATAGAGTCCCATTCTACATGTCAATACAGACAACAATGAAATTTATAGTAAGAGGAAAATCCGTCGACTTTAGAAATCGTGAGGGTTCAAGTCCCTCTATCCCCAATAAAAAAAAAAAGGCCCATTTGACCCCCTAACCATTTATCCTCTTTTTTTGTCAGTGGTTCAAAATTAGCTATGTTTCTCATTCACTCTCCTCTTTCACAAATGGGTCCGACCAGAAATGTTTCTCTCTTATCACAAGTCTTGTGATAGATATGATATACGTACAAATGCCCATATTATGGGCAAGGAATCTCCATTATTGAATCAT